AAAGGATTGATCAAATTCTATTGAGTCTGACTCATAGTGATCATTTATCAAAGAATGACTCTGGTTATCAAATGATTGAACAACCGGGATCAATTTCCTTACGATACTTAGTTGACATTCATCAAAAGGATCTAATGAATTATGAGTTCAATAGATCCTGTTTAGCAGAAAGACGGATATTCCTTGCTCATTATCAGACAATCACTTATTCACAAACCTCGTGTGGGGCTAATAGTTTTCATTCCCCATCTCCTCATGGAAAACCCTTTTCGCTCCGCTTAGCCCTATCCCCTTCTAGAGGTATTTTAGTGATAGGTTCTATAGGAACTGGACGATCCTGTTTGGTCAAATACCTAGCGACAAACTCCTATGTTCCTTTCATTACGGTATTTCCGAACAAGTTCCTGGATGACAAGCCTAAAGGTTATCTTATTGATGATATCGATATTGATGATAGTGACGATATCGATATTGATGATAGTGACGATATTGATGATAGTGATGATGACCTTGATATTGATATGGAGCTGCTAACTATGTATATGACGCCGAAAATAGACCGATTTGATATCACCCTTCAATTCGAATTAGCAAAAGCAATGTCTCCTTGCATAATATGGATTCCAAACATTCATGATCTGCATGTGAATGAGTCGAATTACTTATCCCTCGGTCTATTAGAGAACTATCTCTCCAGGGATTGTGAAAGATGTTCCACTGGAAAGATTCTTGTTATTGCTTCGACTCATATTCCCCAAAAAGTGGATCCCGCTCTAATAGCTCCGAAGAAATTCAATACATGCATTAAGATACGAAGGCTTCTTCTTCCACAACAACGAAAGCACTTTTTCATTCTTTCATATACTAGGGGATTTCACTTGGAAAAGAAGATGTTCCATACTAACGGATTCGGGTCCATAACCATGGGTTCCAATGCGCGAGATCTTGTAGCACTTATCAATGAGGCCCTATCAATTAGTATTACACAGAAGAAATCCATTATAGAAACTAATACAATTAGATCAGCTCTTCATAGAAAAACTTGGGATTTTCGATCCCAGATAAGATCGGTTCAGGATCATGGGATCCTTTTCTATCAGATAGGAAGGGCTGTTACACAAAATGTACTTCTAAGTAATTGCCCCATAGATCCTATATCTATCTATATGAAGAAGAAATCATGTAAGGGAGGGGATTCTTATTTGTACAAATGGTACTTCGAACTTGGAACGAGCATGAAGAAATTCACGATACTTCTTTATCTTTTGAGTTGTTCTGCCGGATCGGTCGCTCAAGATCTTTGGTCTTCATCCAGACACGATGAAAAAGATTGGATCACTTCTTATGGATTCGTTGAGAATGATTCTGATCTAGTTCATGGCCTATTACTATTATTACTATTAGAAGTAGAAGGCGCTCTGGCGGGATCCTCACGGACAGAAAAATATTGCAGTCAGTTTGATAATAATCGAGTGACATTACTTCTTCGGTCCGAACCAAGGAATCAGTTAGATATGATGCAAAATGGATCTTGTTCTATCGTTGATCAGAGATTTCTATATGAAAAATACGAATCGGAGTTTGAAGAAGGGGAAGGGGCCCTTGATCCGCAACAGATAGAGGAGGATTTCTTCAATCACATAGTTTGGGCTCCTAGAATATGGCGCCCTTGTGGCAATCTATTTGATTGTATCGAAAGGTCCACGGAATTGGGATTTCCCTATTGGACTGGGTCATTTCGGGGCAAATGGATCATTTATCATAAAGAGGATGAGCTTCAAGAGAATGATTCGGAGTTCTTGCAGAGTGGAACCATGCAGTACCAGACACGAGATAGATCTTCCAAAGAACAAGGCTTTTTTCGAACAAGCCAATTCATTTGGGACCCTGCGGATCCATTCTTTTCCCTATTCAAAGATCAGCCCTCTGTCTCTGTGTTTTCACGTCGAGAATTCTTTGCAGATGAAGAGATGTCAAAGGGGCTTATTGCTTCCCAAACAAACCCTCCTACATCTATATATAAACGCTGGTTCATCAAGAATACGCAAGAAAAGCACTTCGAATTGTTGATTCATCGCCAGAGATGGTTTAGAACCAATAGTTCATTATCTAATGGATCTTTCCGTTCTAATACTCTATCCGAGAGTTATCAGTATTTATCAAATCTGTTCCTATCTAACGGAACGCTATTGGATCAAATGACAAAGACATTGTTGAGAAAGAGATGGCTTTTCCCGGATGAAATGAAACATTTGATTCATGTAACAGGAGAAAGATTCCCCATTCCTTAGCCGTAAAGATATGTGCCCATGAAAAGGGGATGAAGTGGAACAGAATTGGCCGGATGGTAGAGTCGTGGAAACACTTGTTTCTTCCATCTTTTTGGCCTTAGCTCCATGGAACAATATGCTACTGCTGAAACATGGAAGAATTGAAATCTTAGATCACTATGTGTGGATGATATGAACTGCCTAAACAAGAATTCTTGAACGGCGAAAGA